ATGGCCAAGTGGTAAGGCGGGGGACTGCAAATCCTTTATCCCCAGTTCAAATCCGGGTGTCGCCTGATCAACAAAAGATTGGGGATTTCTTATCCTGTTGGTCTAAATTCGATGAATTTTTGCTCCGCAAGAAGCAGAGGCAAAGGACTAAGCGGACGTGTCAATACTTGATTTTTATAACCCATAGCATAGGTTTTCTAAAAGACTGTCATTTTTTTTTCTCAAAATCTGGGTGTAGCCCAAACAAACCAGTATCAATAGGGATGAAGCAACTCTCACTTATTAATTTAATGATAGGTTCGGGCCATTTATTTTATTTAATTGAAAAATAAAATAAACGGCGAGAGTCAATTCCGGGATTCAGAACTAAGGTTGGAAATCTCGGTATCCAAGGGTTCCTAAAGGGCACTTCTTTTTTGGTACTAGAATTGAAGAAGAGATTATACGAAAGACTATCATATCAAGATCTCTTAAACTGCCCTTATTAAACAAAGTAGTGTCTCGCGATACTGTCTGGTATTAAATTAGATCGGATACGATGATAGGAAATCTATTTAGGAGTTGTGGAAAGGCCCGAAGATACTTTGTATCCAGACTCATGAGAGGCTATGAGTGCTCAGACATGCAATCAGAATGGTTGGTCTACTCTTCTTTTTTTTTAGAGTAAAGTTAAAAGTTGAAAAGAAAAAATGTATGTATATGTAGGAATAGTGGTGGGGGGTTCTCCCGATTCTTTCACAGAAAGAAAGACAGTAAGCTTAGATCAAATAGGAAATAGAGGTATCTGATAGATAGTTATCTCTCTTGATGGTATATTTTTATGCTTTTTGCTTAGTAAAGAAAGGTATCAAAACAAACAAAGGGTCTTACTATTCTTACTCTTACATGCTCCACTCCATTAGAGGTCCTTTGCTATTTCCAAAGAAAAAACGTGTGTATCATCGTATTTGTACTTAATGCTTCCTGATTCTACCAGAAACCCTAAAATATAGAAACTTGTTACGAATGTATTCATTGAATTGGTTTGGTTCATCAACAGTCTTAATTCAGAATCCTATTTTGACTCTGCGCCATTGATTCCACTATGATTATTAATCAATAACAGAATAATTCCTTCATAGAAATAGGGGCATAATTCACATGGATATAGTAAGTCTTGCTTGGGCTGCTTTAATGGTAGTCTTTACATTTTCCCTTTCACTTGTAGTATGGGGAAGGAGTGGACTCTAGGGCTGGGGGCACTACTAATTGAGTAATCGATTGCTCAATCGAACTGTATCAACTCTTTATTGATCATTTTTCGAAGCCTTAAAAATAAATCTCTTCAAACATGATAGGAGATTTTTTCCAATCCAACCGTTTCCTAAATATTCTATTTTGGTGAATCAACTCTTATCAGAATTATGGATATTACAATAAGAAAAACCAATACCTATTTTTTTTCTTTACTTTTACCTTTCTAAAAGTTCCGCTATTACGACAATACATATTTTCTTTCTACTGGAAACGAAGCGATTAATGATTGTCCAAAAAGGTCCTACACATAAATAACACATAATAAAATTAGATCTTTCTTCCATTGAGCGATCCATATATCACACATTTAACATTTGTTTTAGACTCCTAGAAATGTTTTTATGCTTTTTTTGACTCATTGAATGTTTAAGCATGAAAAATGGACAGGCTCTACTCTACTCCTTTTCCAAATAAAATCCGAAGAGGTTACCATATAACTCCGCGGATCATCCGTTAATTGTGACTTCTTGAGATGGGAAATCAAAATAAAAGAAATAGAATTAGAGTGCTATCTATATGTACATCTAATATATGTACATATTGTAATTTGATCTATATGAAGCCTATATTCGTATACAATACAACTTTATATAATAAAAAATAGTATACAATACTAGCCAGTGTGGTAGAAAGAACTATAGTTCTTTCTACCACACTAGCTTATTAGATACTTACTAAGATACTTCTGATTCCAGCCTAATCATTTCATTTAAGACTTAGAGTTTGAATCCCTTTCTTTCATTTCTTAAATCATTGATAAGAATTAATAATTCAAATTAATCATTTTGACTAACTGTTTTTACATAGATGATAAGTAAAAAAGCAGTAGGAACTAGAATGAACAGTGCAGTAGCAATAAGTGCGAGAATATTGACTTCCATAATCTTTTTTTTTTTTTTGTTTCGCAATAACTCGGGATCTAATCCCATAGAGATGAGAAATTTGACTCTTGTAAATTCAATGGGATGAATTGCATCCTGATAATACTGAATCAGATCAATATTATGAATAACAATTTCTGATCTATCAAATGAATTCATCGTCGAAAATGGAATAAATAGTATAACATAGGAAGATCTTTTATCCATACTAAATAAAAAATACCATTTTTGATTGTATCAGAAATACCCGCCGTTGGATTTTCGTCCCCTTTTTTCACTTTTTCTTTTCCATAACCTAGCATCTTCCTTATACAACTTTCCTACTTTTACGTAGAATTATGTACATCAAATTATGAAGTATCATATGATATGACCAGTATTCTCTGGGTCATACACAGATCCAAACAGTATAAGTGAGATAGAAAAAAGAAAGGATTAAGTATAAAAAATCGAATATTCGAACAAATGAAATTTACTAAGAATAAGAAAGGGGACGTTGCTTGGTTGGTCTTTTCTTTAGTATCCTCTCTTTATTGGATTGGGATTGGAACGTATACATGAAAAACGCAGTATGCAATTTAAATGAGAATGAAATAGATTGTTTCCAATTAGTATTAATAATTGAGGATACACAAAAAAAAGTAGGAATTTAGAAAGGATGTGCTTTAACCTGAAAAGTACTTCGCCGGGTAATTAAATTATATTTATATTAAGTGTATCGTACAATAAACGAAGACAATTTATGTCTGTACTCCCCATAAAAATATGGGCACTCTATTCCATTTCATTGATCAAGAACAATCGAAAAAGAAAGTGAGTATGGTATCTCTTAAATTTAAAATACTGAATATAGTCAGTCTGAATATAGCAATACTACCGATTGTACTAATCTACATATGTCTCTCCCTTATCAATCAGTACTAGTGAAAGAAATTCCCCTATTTGTCTGATGATAAATGCGAAACAAAAGAAATCAAAATCTCCCCCCCCGCAACGGGGATTCCATTTTGCTCCCTGTCTTCCCTTTCGCTAAAAATAAAAAAATGAATTGAGAAATTCATCGGATCCTAGTTCGGGACTGACGGGGCTCGAACCCGCAGCTTCCGCCTTGACAGGGCGGTGCTCTGACCAATTGAACTACAATCCCAGCGAGGTGTATAGCATACATATTCTTATGGTTTCATAAGAACATTCTACTCGTCATGTTGTAACGTAACGGATACGCGAATGATATATTGATATCATATCCACATAAACACGGGCTTTAGTGAGAGTAGCGCGGATTATTAGTAACTAGTGATTTTTTATTTTATTGTTAAAAATAGATAATCAATCTTTCAATGAGATGAGAAAAAGATATAGATAGAGCAAAAAAATGAACCCTTTCTGTAGGACAAATTGGTTGTATCATACTCATGGAACGGTGCATTTTTGGGCCGAGCTGGATTTGAACCAGCGTAGACATGTCGCCAACGAATTTACAGTCCGTCCCCATTAACCGCTCGGGCATCGACCCAGGAAGAATTCATTCTAGGCTTATTGATAATCCATGATCAACTTCCTTTCGTAGTACCCTACCCCCAGGGGAAGTCGAATCCCCGTTTTCTCCTTGAAAGAGAGATGTCCTGAACCACTAGACGATGGGGGCATATCCGCCCGACCGTCATCATACTATGATGATAGTATGAACAGTTTTTTGGAATTGTCAATATAATCTAATGGTATGGCTAGATCGGAAAAGTCTTTCTATCTATGTTCTAATTCTATAGAATTAGAACATTTTTTTTCTTCCATTTTCATTCATTGCTTCGTTTCTCATTCAGATGAAATATAATATGCCTATCACTATCTCACACTAAGCCAGAAAATTCAAAAACGAGAAAAATTTTTCTAGGTAAATAAAATTTCTTGTTCCATTATGAGTCTACTGCACATATATGTATATATGCAGTAGACTCATAATGGAAAATGGCTAATTCATGAATTGAATAGGGCCCTTTTAACTCAGTGGTAGAGTAACGCCATGGTAAGGCGTAAGTCATCGGTTCAAATCCGATAAAGGGCTTTTTCATGAAACTCAAGTCTTAGTCTTCCTTTTTCAGCGGAGAATACGGATTTGATATATAAAAGAAACGGGCAACCACTCATTATAATTTATATTGGGTTCTTAATTATTATGAATTCTAGTTAAAAAGTGGAACATTTAATCATTATCATAATGACTAATTGAACTTATTGGAGGAATTCTAACCTGTAATGACATAGTAGTCCTCTTCATATCTTATCTTATTATTTTATTCCATTTTTTTGTCCTGGGACATAACATAAATATTCTAGATATCCAATATCCAACCCCTACTTATTAATTTTTAATTTAATCGCCAAACCAAAATCAAAGTATTCCTACTTCCCCATTGTTCCTACCAAATCGAACATAAAATGTTAAATAAAAAGTAAGTGGACCTGACCCATTGAATCATGACTATATCAGCTATTCTGATATTTAAATTCGATATATATTAAATTGTAGAAAGCGGTTTTTTTTTTATTTCCTTAGACCACACCACAACAAGACAAGAATTTGTCGATATTTCTTATTTTATCTTCTTGTTAATGGACGCTCCATAGGAATAAATCGCTCCCCTTTTCCGATACATATAAAAAAAGTATATTTTTTTTCGAAAATCTATTTTTCAATATCTTTCCTTGATTTCAGAATCCGATATTGTTTTGTTGTCCTGTTCCAGCAATGCAATAGAGAACGAATGCGAGAAAGGGGCTTTCATTTCCAGTCTACCATTATTTAATATTATAATTATATTA